TGCAGATACAAAACATAATCATAAGAAATGGCCGGTCTCCTCTCTCTTTTTTATCTCCTCAATGCCACTTGACCTCCCACTGGTGGTGCCTGATGTGGGACCGGCTGGAAAAGGTTCCTGGTAGAGTTGGAAGGAAAAGAGAGTCTTAGATTGGATTGGATCTTTTTGTAGCTAGATCTTGCTCCTTTAGTTTCTGGAAAAAAACCTTTAGGCTATGTAAATAGCTGATGGAATCTTGCTTCTAGTCGCCGAGCTAAGGCTAGATAGAAAGTGAAACCTAGGTTGGTTGAAGGACTCGGTAAGAAGTAGAGTGTCACTTTAATGGTGCTTATAGCTCCCCAAGGGCTAAACCAATGAGCTTCCCAAGTGAGTTTGCTTTGCCTTCCCTATGGAGTGAGTTTGTTCCAGGGAATAATCAGACTTAACTGGGCTCCCAGCTCCATAAGGACTTATTCAACCCGTCCTCCCATTCCAGACGAGAGTCAGTACTAGGTTTCTTCATTCCTCTCCTCCTGGTATACGCTATTAGTGAGTGATCGGCTGCTAGGACGAGAGGGCAATAGCACCTCCTCTGGCCTCTTCTCTTCCTTGCGTCTGTCTCTTCCGCTTTCTTTTCTGCTTTGAGCTCTGTTAGTAGCTATCGTTGACTTCCTCTCTTTGGGGATGGTTATAGAGCTTCCGACCAATACGAAGATAGTTCCCGCGCCCGGACTCCCCCATTCCTTCTATTGAGAGAGAAACCTCTGGATAATTCAACTTGCAGGTATTGCCCAAGTCGGGGTTTTGGTTTTGTTAGGATGGACATAGGTGCGCACCTTCCTTTGACTTCCACACGCGTGCTGCTTTTCCTGTTCTACCAGCTCAGCTGGCTGCTTTCTCATTCGTGCCAGAAGGGGATCCTAAAAACAAACCTCGCTCTTGAATTGAGTTTGCTTTGCCTTTTGTCGAGTGAGGGTTGCCCCATATTGGAATGAGTTGATGCCACCTTGCCCTTGCAAGCAATCGTTTTCTAGGATGCCACTGTAAAGGGGGTACCTTTCCTTTTTCCTCTGGCGATTGTAGTGCCCACTGTGTTGGTCTTGAGTTGGAGCTATCTGTAGCCATCCATGTCTGGCCAATATATAAAATATGTTACTTCCAGCATAAAATATGATGTGTGAGAATCCACAGGGCCTACCCTAATGACAATACTTATTGCGGAGCGAGCGCTCGCAGACAGACAGAAATGCCCGAACTCCAACTTTAAGAACCCTTGCCCCCCGGTTGGCGACCCTTTTGATCAACCAACGTCGAAATACACGAAAGGGGCGATCTATGTTTATCCTTGAAAGTCGACCTCTGCCCTTCACTCAGGAATGACCTAAAAGGACAGACAGTCGAATCAGCTCCTGTTGGCCTATTATGGTATGGCTGTCCATCACTTGGTCTGACAAAGACCTACCCACGCCTAGGCAGGGAAAGCTCAATAACTCAACCGGTAGGATGATCTCTCTATCTATGAAATTCCTTATTCCAGGACCGAAGCTTTCAGTCTCATCTTCATCTTTGGGACTTTCTTCCTAGCCAGACTCTACTATAATATAGACTTTTGCAACAAGAAGATCGAGAGAAGAATCCAAGCTCCTCCTCCGCAAGTTGCTTTCTTTCCTCAGGACAGAAAAGAGAACTTGAAGGAAAGGCACCATAGTCTTCTCTCTCTATCTATGAAATTGGTTCTTCCAAGACAGAAGCTTTCGGGCTAGTCTTCAGACTTTCGGTACATTCTGGCTATGCCTGTTTGAAGCCCGTAGATCACATTCAGAGTCAATGCAGCGGATAGAATCAGCGGATAGCGGAACAGCGGAAAGATCGCATTGGGCCTGTGAGGCCTTATGCCACTCCAAGCAAAGGAAGGAAGGGAATGTAAGTCATAGAATCTTTCTTCTCTATACTACGCTCTGGGCCTAGCTGCCCATATAATCTATTCTGTTCTGTCCTTATCCTACGCTCTTCGTCTAAGAGCAAGATCCAATCCCAAAGGAAAGAAGACAGATCGCAGAAGAGAGTCCGCTACTAAGATAGGAGAAAGAAAACTACTAGAATAGGAAAGTAAGAAGACTAGCTCGGCTGGGGGAGGACTACTAGCTGGATAGGATAGGTCAAGGGCAGTCAAGTCGGAGGCCAAGCGGTCTTAGGAAGACAACTGAATTACGCTGATAAGGTCGCCATGCCTCTCAGTACGTCAGCAGTTGATCCTCAACCAACTCCTTGGCTCACAGAACGACATGGCTACGATCCGACTTAAGGACCTAACAGCTGATTTACCGAAAGCAGAGAATAGGTTGCAGCTCTTCTCTCTCTTGAAAGTGGGAGTTTGGGAGTGATTTTGGTTAGTAGATAGATGAGTACTCACATACTGAGTGTATCGATAGCTAAGCGTGATCGGTAGGAGCTTTCGTAGTGAGCTCCGGCCCCATGTCTGGGGTAGCGGTCTAAGCGCAGCAGAGCGAAGGCACTTTCT